CTAAAACATTATTTCCTCCATTCATGGATTTAATCTCACTAAAGAAAAATGGCGCATTTAATAAATGATTACTCTTAAAAAAAAAATTTCTTCTTTTTCGAAATGTAATAACTAAAAGTGCTACTGATAATAGTGATCCACATAAAAGGGCTGAGTAGCCAAATATCATCATACTTACGTGCATTATTAACCATTCCGATTGAAGAGCAGGTACTAATATTTCAGATTGATGTATTTTAGTTAAAAGACCTGAAGTAGCAAAACCTTGGGTAAAAATAGCACTCGGGCCTGTTATTGTGCTTAATAAAATTTTCTTTTTTTTGAAATACGGAACAATATGAATAAGGGAGAAACTCCACGAAAGGAAAAGTAATGATTCATATAAATCACTTAGTGGAAAATGCCCCGAATAAATCCAATGAGTAATTAATAATCCTGTTATACATAAAAAAGAACCAACCATGCCTTTTTCTGACGAATCATATAATTTGACTATTTCATCAATTAAAAAGTTTATCAACTTAATTGTAATTACAATTACAATTATCGAAAAAGAAATATGCGTTAATATATGCTCTAAGGTTGAAAATATCATAAAAAATCTTAAAAAAGGAAAAGTACCTTAATTTAAATTACAAAATGTAAATTGGGAATTTAATTCATTATAGGATCTATTTCTCTTTTTTAGAAGAAGGTATGCCGCTACTCGGACTCGAACCGAGATGCTCTAGCACTGCTTCCTAAGAGCAGCGTGTCTACCAATTTCACCATAGCGGCTTGTATTCAACTCATAATAGCCTATGAATAAGCAATCGTCGAGATTGAAAGAAGTCAATTTAGTGCAATATTCTTTTTTAAGGAAAAATTCAAATTAATGAATCAAAATTTTGTTATGGGAATTACGAGAAACAAAATTGAGTTGATGGGGAAATAAGACTCCCCACCTTGTAAATTTTTAAATATACTAAAAAGAAAGGGAAACTTTGTATCTTGTTTTTATTCTTTTGTTTGTTTTGTCAATATATTTTTCTTAAAAAAAAAGAAACAGAAGAATTGTTATTCTACAGGGTGAAGCGAGTTGAATTTAATATGGATGAGTTCAATAAGAATAGTCATAAATTTTAAGTTTTGATTAAAAATAAAAATTTGGAATCAATTTTTCAGTTAAGTTGATTTAGATTATTCCAATCTTTTTTATTATTTAGTTGTTTGTCGCACAACAAAACTTTTTGACTTTCCTGTAGAAAGAGACTTTCCTAACGAAAAAGCTTTTAATGCTGTCCAATATCCCTTCCTTTTCCAAATATTTTTACGAATACGCTTTTTTGATATAGAAGTACGCTTTTTTGGAACTGCCATTGTAAAATGAATAAATTACTTATTAGTTTAGCTGGATGTGAAAGACATCTAGTGTACTCATTGCTTATTGTTCATTATCTATTTTTATTCTATAACAAATATTATGTTTTCTTCATGAAAAAGAAATATATTTTCTCGCTATAGGATGAAAGATATGTTCTTTTTTTTTTCAAGTTATATCTATAGAAGATACCGTGCCGTGTAAATAAAATTGATTGAACTTCTTTCTATTTATTTTTGTCGATTGTTGTTGTTCTACATTTTTTTATGATTCCATAATCAATTTAAAAAGTTAAAGTGTAAGATATAAACTTCACTCCTGCTTAATGAAATCAAAAAACCCAACACCCTTGTTTTTGTTTATATTAATTTGAATTTGGACACTTGTAATGAATCTCTCTTATATCATTTGACCAATTAGAACTTCTTTATTTGAATATTTGAAGTATTTAGCAGAGACTAAGAAGAAATTAAAATTGAAAATAATATTGAAGCTTGTTTAAGTTAATGCATATCTTTATTTTCTATTGACTTTTTCAAAGATCCGGTAAATCGGAAACAATTAATTAAGTAAGAATAAAAAAACTTTTTATGGAACAGACATATCAATATGCGTGGATCATACCTTTGCTTCCACTTATGGTTCCTATGTTAATAGGAGTGGGACTTCTTCTTTTTCCGACAGCAACAAAAAATCTTCGTCGTATGTGGGCTTTTCAGAGTATTTTATTGTTAAGTATAGTCATGATTTTTTCAATCAATTTGTCTATTCAACAAATAAATAGGAGTTCTATCTACCAATATCTATGGTCTTGGACCATTAATAATGATTTTTCTTTAGAATTCGGCTACTTGATCGACCCACTTACTTCTATTATGTCAATATTAATCACTACTGTTGGAATTCTGGTTCTTATTTATAGTGATAATTATATGTCTCATGATCAAGGATATTTGAGATTTTTTGCTTATATGAGTTTTTTCAGTACGTCCATGTTAGGATTAGTTACTAGTTCTAATTTGATACAAATTTATATTTTTTGGGAATTGGTTGGAATGTGCTCCTATCTATTAATAGGATTTTGGTTTGCACGACCTGCTGCGGCAAATGCTTGTCAAAAAGCGTTTGTAACTAATCGTT